CTTTCCCTTTAAGGAATTTAATTGGTTAGCATAATATCTAATAAATAGAAAATCGAATAGTAGATAATCTGTTATGAAAGAAAGAAAACATTCTTTGAAGAATCAAGATTCGTAACCAATCCTTGCCTTATTTGTTGGATTAGGTCTAACTTTCTTGACTAAACTGCAAGAGTGGAACTTTACGAGATGAAATAGGGAAAGACAGAAGATAAAACTTAAAAGGATAATTGAAGTGACTCGTCTTCGAATCAACTTTGGTTGGGGGTTCGAAAAAGGAATAAAAATAAAGTAAATTCAAGGAGGAGCTTTCCTTTTTTTAAGGGGCCCCTCGGGGGGTCGTGGAATGCTTTTCTTCTCCTCTTATTCCATATGGAATACAATCAGTTAAAATAAGAAGGAATAGGGGAATATTCGACCGTTTCAATTCTTTATTTATCTTTTATTCCAAAATTCTCCCGAAAATCCAATTTCATTTTTCAATGGGGTTAGATGATCTAGTTCTTAATATTATTACTTTACTCAATTGACAGATTCCACAACAAATCTCTTGATTCGGAATTAGGGACTCATGTCGCATCTGATGAATCGATTCTCTTTTACACTTCTGTATCTCACTCGATCTTGTTTTTTAGTATTATCTAAAATAACCGATGAATTCTGAATTTTCCATAACTTAGGTAAGTGCTTTACCAACATATGTAGTGTAGTAAAAAAATAAATGGAATTTAACCCTTTCATGCTTACTATAACTAGTTATTTCGGTTTTCTACTGGCTGCTTTAACTATAACCCCAGCTCTATTTATTGGTTTGAACAAGATACGTCTTATTTGAAATGAATTGAATGAATAAGTCAGAAAAGCAAAATCTTTCTTTTGGATTCCTGGTATTCTACGACTCTTTTCCACACTAATTACCAATTCTTTTCTTGGTCATTGAGATTCGTGGATAATTTAGACTACTATTTAGGGATAGATCGTACCTCTTTTTTTTATCCCCTCGAACAAATCGAAATGATTGAAGTTTTTCTATTTGGAATCGTCTTAGGCCTAATTCCTATTACTTTAGCGGGATTATTCGTGACTGCGTATTTGCAATACAGGCGTGGGGATCAGTTGGATCTTTGATTGAGTAATATTTCTTTTTTGATTGACCTCCTCCAGACCAGAGAGGAGGTCAAATTGGAGTTGCAATTCAACTTTGTTTTGTTAAGTTATTTTACTCTGCTTCGACATAAGATAGATGGAATCACGCTCTGTAGGATTTGAACCTACGACATCGGGTTTTGGAGACCCGCGTTCTACCGAACTGAACTAAGAGCGCTTTCATTCAAAAAGAAAACCCTTTTCTACTCCTAACGTGTCTCACGTACGTATAGTATCCACAAATTCAAGTTATACCCACTTTAATTGATCCCCTCGCTACTGCCCATAAAGAAGAAAGAAGTAATAGGTAGGGATGACAGGATTTGAACCTGTGACATTTTGTACCCAAAACAAACGCGCTACCAAGCTGCGCTACATCCCTTTTCCAAATTGTTGTACAATGGCATTGTACACAATTCCTGTCTTGTTTTCCACATCGTAATTTTCTTCTCTTTCTCTATCTATATAGAACCTTCTTGTCATTTCTTCTTTTTGGTCTCATATAATCAAGTCAAGGAATGGTATACATCTAAAATCGAATCTAATTTCACCTATAAAAGAAAGATTACTATTCCTTGGTAATGTATAGGAAGAAGAGGTCATCTTTTTCTTTTTTAGGGATAGGAAAATCTCGTCTATACGGTTCATTCTATATAGAATATTGATTTTGTTTTTTTAGTTAGGAATTTCGCCTAAACAAAAGAAATACAAAAGATCTTGGGCAAGAGTATCTGATCATATATGTATTCCAATAAGGAAGGAGGATTTTCAATGCGGGATATAAAAACATATCTCTCTGTAGCACCCGTGCTAAGTACTCTATGGTTTGGGGCTTTAGCAGGTTTATTGATAGAAATTAATCGTTTATTCCCAGATGCTTTGTCATTCCCTTTTTTTTAATTCTAGTTATTGCTATGCGAGGAATTCTTCGTGACATGACGAAAATTTTCCCTTTTTCAATCCTTTTTTTTTTTAGTATAGGAAGGAAAAAGAAAGAAAAGATGGATTGGGTTGAACCTCAGAGTCATGAAAAATTCGGTAAATCCCATTTTGGAAAACAGAAATTCAATTAAAAGCGGTATCCAAGCTAAGTCAGGCCTCAGAAATCAGAGCATAGAAAGAGGCTGGGCTGGCTACTTAAATGAAAGGATTTCGAAGCAAAATCCTTGCTATTGCTAATTCGACAAGGATTGTATTCTTTAATTATTTCTCCATTTTTTATTACTTAATTTAAGAATTTCCAAAATTTTTTATTCTAATGGATTTTATTCTTCTTCTTCGGATTCAAAATAGAAGAATAAAAGAATAAGTAGAAGAATTAAGTTAAGTCAATCCAAAAAAGAAAGGAGGTTCATGGCCAAGGGGAAAGATGTTAGAATCAGACTTATTTTGGAATGTATCAGTTGTGTTCGAAAAGGTGCCAATAAGGAATCGACGGGGATTTCTAGATATAGTACTCAAAAGAATCGCCACAATACACCTGGACAATTAGAATTCAAAAAATTTTGTCGTTATTGTCGCAAGCATACGACTCATGGCGAAATAAAAAAATAGGAGCATCGTGTGTTCGATCTTTCCAAAGAACAGATTTAATATATAGAACATAGATAGAATACAAAATACAAATCAACTCATTTGATTTCAGGTAGATATTATTTCATATGTATAGAGGGTATTCATATACTATATATGAATCAAATAATATATGGACCAAAGAAAGACTACTTCTTCTGGATCCAAAATTAATAAAATAAAGAAATCCATTTTTTTCCAATTTTTTAATAAAGAATAAATCATGTATACATCTAAACAACCTTTTCATAAATCTAAGCAACCCTTTCGTAAATCCAAGCAAACTTTTCAAAAATCCAAGCAAACTTTTCGTAAGTCCAAGCAAACTTTTCGTAAATCCAAACAACCTTTTCGTAAATCCAAACAACCTTTTCGTAGGCGTCCTCGGATTGGCCCGGGGGATCCAATTGATTATAGAAACATGAGTTTAATTAATCGATTTATTAGTGAACAAGGAAAAATATTATCGAGACGAATAAATAGATTAACCTTGAAACAACAACGATTAATTACTCTTGCTATAAAACAGGCTCGTATTTTATCTTTCTTACCATTTCGTAACTATGAGAATGAGAAGCAATTTCAAGCCCAGTCAATTTCAATAATTACTGGTCCTAGACCCAGAAAAAATAGACATATTCCTCAATTAACGCAAAAGTTCAATTCCAATCGAAACTTAAGAAACTCCAACCAGAATTTAAGAAACAACAATCGGAACTTAAGTTCCGATTGTTGATGTTTTATTCGAAAGGGCCAGACCTATATATAAGGAAAGTAATCCAGTTTTGATTCTTGTGTTTGTTATAAGAAAGAAAAATGGGGAAGAATAAATAGTTTTTTTATTTATTGCAACATGCTCGTTGATTCTTACCACTTAATCTTAATTTATTGTATCTTCCCGGAGTTCCCTCTCCGGGAATTCGGTTTTAATTATTCCTGTATATTACTTTTTTATCCATTTAATTGATGATCTTTATTTTATTGGAAATCGTGTAAAGATTATTTGGATTTGATACAGCTACTTGTGCAAGCATTTTACGATTAAGAATCAATTCCTTCTTGTACAGATTGTGTATTAATTTACTATAACTATTGAATACTTTATATATCCGCGTTGCTGCGTTTATCCGAGTGATCCACAAACGACGAAAATCCCTCTTTTGCCTGCCTCTATCTCGATGAGAGGAAACAAAAGCTCTTCTTACTTGTTGAGTAATCATTCGATTAAGTCTTAAATGAGCCCCTCTAAAGTTTGAGGCAAATGAACGCATTTTTGTTCGTCGTCTCCGAGCTATATATCCTCGCGGAACTCTGGTCATTGAATCAAATTAACCTTAATGAATAACTAATGATTTCTCTTCTTTTAGCCATCCTTTTTCCCATTAATAACAAAACGAATTATTCCGATATATAAAATATTAATTCCAATGGCTTTTGCTACTGTAACCTTCCCAACCACGATTTTTTATTCTATTCCCTTCAGTTATTTCGCATAGAAATAACAAATTCTAACGATACTCAAAAAAATAGTGGGTTCCATCGTTTCTATGGTTCCCTTTTAAACGGTGAGGCCCTCTCTATACACCGGAGCCCTTTCTTTCATTTCATCAAAAGGTATTGTGAACTTGTATAGTTCACATTCTTTGGCTCTACCTATCCATTATAGAGTAAATAGCTCTTTTCACAATAAGAGTTATCCATACAGTGACGGCATTTAATTATGAAAGTTGGCTAAGTAGCTGACCCTGTTAGTCCGTTCTTTTAAGATAAAGGAGCATAAGCCTTTTTCTTTTTATTACTATTTCCTCCGCTTAATGGATAACCATTCTCTACCAATGGGGGAATTGCTTCTTATTTCCAATTTAGATGATTGGATTTGCACCAAAGGAAATCAGAAATTCCATATTACCATAGAAATCTAGGATAGAGCTTCTCTATCCTATTCATTGGTACCGATCATGGATACTTCCAAAATTGTCTTATTTGTTTGAACTCATGATCTGAACGAGTCACACATACACCCTAGCACATGTTCCTCGACGCTGAGGACATCCCTTAAGCGCGGCCGATTTTCTAGCATTTCGTATTGGCTGTCTTGCGTTTCTAATAAGTTGTTTAACCGTTGGCATGTCGTATGTATATAGAAAAAAAGGATTGGTTTAGATCGATCTTAACCTGATGATTGATCATCATGAAGTATTTCTATTTTCTATTAAATCGCAGAAAACCTGAATTTAGGTTTGAAATAAATTTACAAGAAATGCGACCACTACCAATCCTTAAACATTTCCGGAAACCACACTGGATCAGTATCGCAGTGCTCGTCAATCATTTCATCCCCTACAATATCGACAAGTCCATAAGCTTTGGCTTCGTCTGCTGACATAAAAACATCCCTTTCCATGTCTTCGGATACAACCCAAAAAGGCTTGCCTGTTCTTAGTGCATAAACCCTTGTGATCATTTCGCGAACTTTGTGTAACTCTTCCACTTCTAGTAAAAATTCTGGTGTCCTTGCCCGATAATAAGCACTAGCAGGTTGGTGAAGCATAATCCTCGCGTGAGGGAATGCTATACGCTTGGTGGGTTCTCCTCCAAGCAGAATGAAGGATGCCATGGACGCAGCTATTCCGAGGCATATTGTATATATATCTGGTGTCACCGTTTGCATCGTATCAAAAATTGCCATTCCTGAGATTAGCCACCCGCCTGGGGAGTTTATAAACAAAAAAATATCGCTAATTCCATCTTCTATACTGAGATATACCATGAGACCTGTAATATGATTCGTGATCTCGCAACGAATCTCTTGACCTAAAAAAAGTGTCCTTTCTCGATACATAACATTGTATAAGTCAACCCAAGTCGCTTCTTCATCTCCGGGAATCCGGTAAGGTACTTTTGGAACACCAATGGGCATATTAGATTAATATTATTAAATTTAAGTAAGAAAACTATACTTTAATATGGAAACGTAAGAATGGAAGAGAAAGAAAGAATCCGCAGTTTATTGTCTTTTTTTTTTCTTATTCTATATGAATACTATAGATTCTATTAATACGTAGATTGAAATAATACATAGATTGAAAGGTTATATCTATAAGGAAGGTAAGACAGATTGAATAAAGAAAAAAGAATCGGTGATTGGAATGATAAACAAAGAGGGATAGGGATCTATTCTTCGTTTTTTTTTTCCAAATAGGCCAAGCTACCCATTGCATATTGGCACTTATCGAGTATAGAATAGATCTGCTTCTCTTTCTTCTTACGAACAGAATTGGCTTCTTATTTTTAATGGAATGAAATAAATATTCACGCTTTCTGACACAGAATCCCCTAGAGGGGTTAGGTACATAGGATATGGATAGTCTTTTCCAATGCGATAAAATAAAGCGACATCGTGTCTATTTTTCTTTGCTAAAGGGGTATTTCCATGGGTTTGCCTTGGTATCGTGTTCATACTGTTGTATTGAATGATCCGGGTCGATTGCTTTCGGTGCATATAATGCACACAGCTCTAGTTTCTGGTTGGGCCGGCTCGATGGCTTTATACGAATTAGCGGTTTTTGATCCCTCTGATCCTGTTCTGGATCCAATGTGGAGACAAGGTATGTTCGTCATTCCCTTCATGACTCGTTTAGGAATAACCAATTCGTGGGGTGGTTGGAGTATTTCAGGAGGAACTGTAACGAATCCGGGTATTTGGAGTTATGAAGGTGTGGCAGGTGCGCATATTGTGTTTTCTGGCTTGTGTTTCTTGGCAGCTATCTGGCATTGGGTATATTGGGACCTAGAAATATTCTGTGATGAGCGGACGGGAAAACCCTCTTTGGATTTGCCCAAGATCTTTGGAATTCATTTATTTCTTGCAGGGGTGGCTTGCTTTGGCTTTGGCGCATTTCATGTAACGGGTTTGTATGGTCCTGGGATATGGGTGTCCGATCCTTATGGACTAACTGGAAAAGTACAAGCTGTAAATCCAGCGTGGGGTGTAGAAGGTTTTGATCCTTTTGTTCCGGGGGGAATAGCTTCTCATCATATTGCTGCGGGTACATTGGGCATATTAGCGGGCCTATTCCATCTTAGTGTCCGTCCGCCTCAACGTCTATACAAAGGATTACGTATGGGCAATATTGAAACTGTACTTTCCAGTAGTATCGCTGCTGTTTTTTTTGCAGCTTTCGTAGTTGCCGGAACTATGTGGTATGGGTCAGCAACTACCCCAATCGAATTATTTGGGCCTACTCGTTATCAGTGGGATCAGGGATACTTTCAGCAAGAAATATATCGAAGAGTTAGCGATGGATTAGCCGAAAATCTTAGTTTATCAGAAGCTTGGTCTAAAATTCCCGAAAAATTAGCCTTTTATGATTATATTGGTAATAATCCGGCAAAGGGGGGATTATTCAGAGCAGGCTCAATGGACAATGGGGATGGAATAGCTGTTGGATGGTTAGGACATCCCGTCTTTAGAGATAAAGAAGGGCGCGAGCTTTTTGTACGCCGTATGCCTACTTTTTTTGAAACATTTCCGGTTGTTTTGGTAGATGAAGAGGGAATTGTGAGAGCGGACGTTCCTTTTAGAAGAGCAGAATCCAAATATAGTGTTGAACAAGTAGGCGTAACGGTGGAGTTCTATGGTGGCGAACTTAATGGTGTAAGTTATTCTGATCCTGCTACTGTAAAAAAATATGCGAGGCGTTCCCAATTAGGGGAAATTTTTGAATTAGATCGGGCTACTTTGAAATCGGATGGTGTTTTTCGCAGCAGTCCAAGGGGTTGGTTCACTTTTGGTCATGCTACCTTTGCTTTGCTCTTCTTTTTCGGACACATTTGGCATGGCGCTAGAACCTTGTTCCGAGATGTTTTTGCTGGTATTGATCCAGACTTGGATGCTCAAGTGGAATTTGGAACATTCCAAAAAGTTGGAGATCCAACTACAAGGAGACAGGCAGTCTGATACCACATTGCTATGGTATCTTTCATCTCTCTTTTTTGATTTGACATGGGAAACATCTCCCATCCTTTCTTTGACTCTTTTTCTTTCTTTATATGGGAAATGATCCCAAATGACAAATGAATAGGTGTGGAAGTTATAATTGTAAATAAACCACGATCGAATCTATGGAAGCATTGGTTTATACGTTCCTTTTAGTTTCGACTTTAGGGATAATTTTTTTCGCTATCTTCTTCCGAGAACCACCTAAGGTTCCGACTAAAAAAATGAAATAATTTCATTGAAGTAAGAAGTCTCCCCATCTGGGAGACTTCTTACTTCAATTAGTCCCCGTGTTCTTCGAATGGATCTCTTAATTGTTGAGAGGGTTGCCCAAACGCGGTATATAAGGCATACCCAGTAAAGCTTACAAGTAAACCAGATATGGAGATGGCGACTAAAGTTGCTGTTTCCATTTTTATAGAATTTCAAGATTACAATGGATCTACGAAAAGATCGTGTATTTACAACTACAACGGAATAGTATACAAAGTCAACACCAATGATTAAATAGAATTTATGGCTACACAAACCGTTGAAGATAGTTCTAGACCTGGGCCAAGACGAACTCGCGCAGGTAGTTTATTGAAACCCTTGAATTCGGAATATGGGAAAGTAGCTCCGGGTTGGGGGACTACTCCTTTTATGGGGGTCGCAATGGCTTTATTCGCGATATTCCTATCTATCATTTTAGAAATTTATAATTCTTCTGTTTTACTGGACGGAATTTTAATGAATTAGGTTTCTACTAACTAAAACTACGAAGTCATAGTTTTTCCATCCAAAAAAGCCTTTCTACTTTAAGCTCTACATTTCTAGACATTCTGGTAGTTCGACCGTGGAATTTTTTTGTTTCGGTATCTCTGGAATATGAGTGTGTGACTTGTTAGAATTGATCCTATTGATAATACATAGAAAGGGCCTGTTATCTCTATCAAGATGATTCTAATTCGTCGGATATTTATTATTTATTCTAGTATCTGGAACACGAAATAGATAGAGTGGATCAAGAAAAAAAAATGGAACTATGATTCATACTCACTATTCAGACCTCGCAACCAGACTGAAAAAAATTCAAGTAGTTTTTAATAAAAAAAGAAAATGTCTTCCTTCCAAATTTGTTTGCCCAAAAGACAACTTTTTTTTTTCTCTTGATTTTGTCGAGTTATTACACCGATTCAATAAATGATCATCAAGCGGTTCTTATTCGAAGAACCCTTGCCTTTTGTTTAGCTTGAGACTCAATCATCGTGGCTCTAGTATGAATCTAAGGTTTTAATTGAACTGATTCATAGGATCGCAACAAGATAATTTCTATCAGAAAACTACTAGAATTTTTGCTTTATTTATTTACTAGTAAAACAAAACAAGAGTAAATCCGCATTACGCAAAAAAAAAAAGAAATCCAAAATAGGGAAGAGAAAAGTCAAGAGGCCTCTAATGACCAACATAAGGCAAAGAAAGGAAGACAGATGAGCCAACTTGAGATTTTTTGGCATTATCATCATAAAGAATAAATTCTGGATTTTTCTTATTTCATATCTTCAAGGCAAATCGACCCAATCCAGTGGCTGATGAAGTTTTGAACCCTTTTTTTTCTAATATCCGTTGAAAATTTGTGTGTTTCTGCTTGAGCCGTACGAGATGAAATTTTCATATACGGTTCTCGGAGGGGGACTCGGGTTAGTTACCTATCTCAATAAAGTATATGATTGGTTTGAGGAACGTCTTGAGATTCAGGCAATTGCGGATGATATAACTAGTAAATATGTTCCTCCTCATGTCAACATATTTTATTGTTTAGGGGGAATTACACTTACTTGTTTTCTAGTACAAGTCGCTACAGGTTTTGCTATGACTTTTTACTACCGCCCAACCGTTACAGAGGCTTTTTCCTCGGTTCAATACATAATGACCGAGGCCAACTTTGGTTGGTTAATCCGATCAGTTCATCGATGGTCAGCAAGTATGATGGTTCTAATGATGATCCTGCACGTATTTCGTGTGTATCTCACAGGTGGATTTAAAAAACCCCGCGAATTAACTTGGGTCACAGGTGTGGTTTTGGCTGTATTGACTGCATCGTTTGGTGTAACTGGTTATTCTTTGCCTTGGGATCAAATTGGTTATTGGGCAGTCAAAATTGTGACAGGTGTACCTGAAGCGATTCCGGTAATAGGATCGCCTTTAGTGGAGTTATTGCGTGGAAGTGCTAGTGTGGGCCAATCCACTTTGACTCGTTTTTATAGTTTACATACTTTTGTACTGCCTCTGCTTACTGCCGTATTTATGTTAATGCACTTTCCAATGATACGTAAGCAAGGTATTTCGGGTCCTTTATAGGGAAGGCATATCATAGAGAAAGATAATTCTAATTCTCATATATCATATCGGGTAGGTTGTGGTATTTCATTGCTACAAACATGGGTTATTGTAAAATAAGACATGTCATTTGGATACTTTTCTTCAACTCCGAAGTATTTTGATACAAATAGTTGAAGTTAATTTTACGAAAGAAAATAAGGCGGATTATGGGAGTGTGTGACTTGAATTATTGATTTGGCCATGCAGATAAAGAATTGGATCTGCCACATTAGAATTCACAACTAAAGGTGTCTCCGCATCCAATCAACACGTAAGTCCCCTATCTAGGAAGGATAGGCTGGTTCACTTGAGGAGAATATTTTCTATGATCATACCCCGACCATGTCATCCATGAACAGGCTCCGTAAGATCCCATAGAGTAGAAATGGAATAAGTCATATCACATGATCTAATTCTCTATTTATTACACTTACTTTTTTATTATAGTATGGAAATGCATTCATTTTCTTTGCATCGATTGCGATCCGCAATACTATCGGAGTAAAAGAAGGTATCTAAGGAAGAACGTAGGCTAGACTTTTGGATTTTTTATTAGTAACAAGTAAATACTTTGTTTGGACGTAAGAAATTTGCGATATTGAGGGGATAAACACCAACTAATCAAGAGACATGAGACAATCCACAAAGCAATTGATCATGATCAATTTTGCAAGCCCACTTGGATATTGAGCATTTACCCATAAGAATAGGATTCTTTTCAATGAGTAGTTGTAGGTGCAACTTCGGAAAAGAGAATCTGATAAAGCTTTTCTTACCTAGAGTCATTGAGTCATTATATACCTTATTCTATTATGGATCTTCCACGGTCTTTTTTCTTTCATTCTTGCTCGAGCCGGATGATGAAAAATTCTCATGTCCGGTTCCTTTGGGGGATGGATCCTAAAGAATTCACCTATCCCAATAACAAAGAAACCTGACTTAAATGATCCTGTATTAAGAGCAAAATTAGCTAAAGGGATGGGACATAATTATTACGGGGAACCCGCGTGGCCCAACGATCTTTTATATATTTTTCCAGTAGTAATTCTAGGTACTATTGCATGTAATGTAGGTTTAGCGGTTCTTGAGCCGTCAATGATTGGTGAACCGGCGGATCCGTTTGCAACTCCTCTGGAAATATTACCCGAGTGGTACTTCTTTCCCGTGTTTCAAATACTCCGTACAGTACCCAATAAGTTATTGGGCGTTCTCTTAATGGTTTCTGTGCCAACGGGCTTATTGACAGTACCCTTTCTAGAGAATGTCAATAAATTCCAAAATCCATTTCGTCGCCCAGTAGCTACGACAGTTTTTTTAATCGGTACTGCGGTAGCTCTTTGGTTAGGTATTGGAGCAACATTACCCATTGAAAAATCCTTAACTTTAGGTCTTTTTTAGGGATTTTTCAGGTTGATTCATTCAACCGTGAAGTACCGTGCATAGGTATCTAGGAAATAGTTACTTCCAAGTGAATCTTCCCTAGATACCTAAAATCCATTTTATTATGATCCATTTCGCGAAAATATAGATTGTGCCAAAGATGCAAAATTGTTTTCTTTTTTTTTTATTCTAACTCGAAAAGGAAGAAGAGGAAAAAATTGCAATGGATTTAAAACGAGAACTTATTCTTAGGTAAATCAATTGGGAGATGCTTCTCTAGAGTGTCCCATATCTGTTTTCCATCTTCCATACGAAAACTGTCAATTCTCATAAGATCTTCCTCAGTCTTACTCAAAAGGTCCAATAGTGTATGTATATTGGCCCTTTTGAGACAATTATACGTTCTAGAAGGCAATTCTAATTGATCAATAAAAATACAATTCAATGGAATTCCTTTTTTGTTTTTCTTTAGATTAGTTAATTTTTTTTGAAAGGTTAAAAGGGGTGGAGTAAACCTGTTTTTATTTTCTTCGAAACTAGTGCCCTCTTCCTCCGCGTGTAGAAAAGGAAGAAATAAATCAATCAAATTACGAGAAGCCTCATAAAGCGCTTCCTTAGGGGTTAAACTTCCATTCGTCCATATTTCTAGAAAAAGTATCTCGTGTTTTTCATTTCCATTCCCACAATAAAAAATACTATAATTCACATTTCGAACAGGCATGGATACAGCATCTATGGGATAACTTCCATCTTGAGAGTTCTTTCTGAGTTCCGTGTGATATCCGCGATCTCTCTTGATCTGTAACTCAATACAGAAATCAATGGGCTCTGTCAAGTTAGCTATAGGTTGTGCCATATCAACGATCTCTACGGAAGGGGGTAAGATGATATCTTGAGCAGTTATGTATCTAGGACCTTTGACACAAATTGATGCGTCTCTAACTCCATAGAGATTACTTCTCAATACAATTTCTTTCAAATTTAGTAAAATTTCTTGTACGGATTCTTCAATACCTGCTATTGTAGAATATTCGTGTGGCACGCTCCCAAATTTTGCACGTGTGATACATGTTCCTTCTATTTCTCCAAGTAAAGCTCTTCGCAAGGCAATACCGACGGTATCCGCTTGACCTTTTCTAAGCGGGGACAAAATGAAACGACCATAATAAAGACGCTTACTATCTACTCTTGATTCAACACACTTCCACTGTAGTGTTTGAGTGGATCCTGCTACCTCCTCTCGAACCATAATAGACTAGTATTATTATTTGATCATTGAATCGTTTATTTCTCTTGAAAGCGGTTTAATTCTTTTACAGACGTCTTTTTTTAGGAGGTCGACATCCATTATGCGGCATAGGTGTTACATCGCGTATACAACTTAATCGTACACCACTTTTAGCAATGGCTCGTAATGCGGCATCTCTTCCACTACCAGCACCCTTTACCATAACTTCTGCTCGTTGCAAACCCACTGTACGAATAGCATCTACTGCTGTTCTTTGACCAGCATAGGGTGATGCTTTTCTTGAGCTTTTGAATCCACAAGTACCCGCGGAGGACCAGAAAACCACCCGACCCTGCGGGTCTGTAACAGTTATAATGGTATTGTTGAAACTAGCTTGAACATGAATAACTCCTTTTGTTATTCTACGTGCACTCTTCCGTAAACTAAAACGCGCATTCCTACGCAAACCAATCCGCACTTTCCTACGTGAACCAATTTTTGGTATAGCTTTTGTCATATTTTATTATCTCATAAATATGAGTTAGAAATAACAAAAAGAAAAAAAGATACAAAGATATCCGTTTCAGGGTAAAATATATCCTTTACTTTAATTATTTTATTTGGAATTTGGACATTTCCGCGGGTACTTTTTTTACTTTTTAGAAAGTAAAGTTCTTTTTCGAAAGATTACCCCTGTCTTTGTTTATGCTTCGGGTTGGAACAAATGACTCTAATTCGTCCACGCCTACGAATCAGTCGACATTTTGTACAAATTTTACGAACAGAAGCTCTTATTTTCATATTTCCGTATTCCTTTCTTAAACTATGAATCTAATCTTTGGAAAAAATAAGTCTCTTCGCTTGAATTTTGGAACTTTGAATTTATTACCCTAGAAAAAAAAAAGAAAAACCTAATTCTTTGAATCTTTGGTATCCTTCAAATCTTCGGTATCCTTCAAATCTTCGGTATCCTTCGAGTCTTCGGTACGCTTCGAATCCTTATGGGGAAGTCTATAAATTATACGTCCCTTGCTTGAATCATAACGACTTACTTCAATTTTGACCCTATCCCCCATCAGTATTCGTATAGAACTAGACCGGATCTTTCCTGAAATATAGCCCAGAATGATGGTGTCATTCTCTAGGCGAACGCGGAACATTCCGTTGGGTAGGGCTTCCGTAACTAAACCTTCGAAAGTGACTTTTGCTTCTCTCGGGTTTTTTTTTTCTCTCCTATTTTTTTTTTCTGTCATATTTTTTTTTCTCCTATTTTTCTATTTTGATTTTCAAATAAAAAAAAACGTTGTATTTTTATTTGAAAAATAGGAAGTTCGAGATAGAATTCGGGTACTATAGGAGGGGCGATTACCATATATAACATAAGACTTCCCCCCCAATTCTGTTTAGTCGAGCTTCTCGATCTGTCATTATACCTCGAGAAGTAGAAAGAATAGCAATTCCCATTCCGCCCAAAACTTTAGGAATTCCTTGATAGTTGGCATAAATTCGTAAGCCGGGTCGGCTGATACGCTTTAAAAAGGTTCTAGTTCTATATATTCCTTTTCTAGTCTTTCTCTTTTGATGTCGCAAAGTTGAAACCAAGAAATATCTGTTACTTTCCTGATGTTTCCGAACACTTTCAATAAAACCCTCTCGTAGAAGTATTTTAACAATGTTTTCGGTAATATTTGTAGATACTACTCGAACTGTTCCTTTTTTATTCATGTCCGCGTTTCTTATAGAGGTTAGTAAATCAGCAATAGTGTCCTTGCCCATAAGACTCTAATTCTAGGTTCCTCCTAATTTTTCTATAATCAACATGTTTTCTTTTTTTTTTATTTTGGATTTTAAAGCATATACGTGAAACACAATCTACTAATTTTTTCTTTGATCTATATCTTGCCTACTAGTATTTATAATACTTCAGGAGCTAATGAAACTATTTTAGTAAAATTCAACTCTCTCAATTCCTCGGCGATCGCGCCAAAAACTCGAGTTCCTTTTGGATTTCCTTTTTGATCAATGATAACCGCTGCATTGTCATCATAGCGTATTATTATACCGTCTTCGCATTTGAACTCTTTACATGTACGTACAATTACAGCTCGAATTACTTCGGATCTTTCTAGAGGCATTTGGGGCACTGCGTCTTTGATTACAGCAACAATAACATCACCAATACGAGCATATCGCTGATTACTAGCAGCTCCTATGACTCGAATACACATCAATTTTCGAGCTCCACTGTTATCTGCTACATTTAAAAGGGTCTGAGGTTGAATCATATTATTTTGATTTCAATTTGTTATTTCAATGCAAAAGGATGAAAGAAATATTGTCTTTCCAGAAAGAAAAACCTGGTTTTTTTATCTTCAATACTCCTTTTTTTGGGTTCTATATCTCTATCTCTAATCGAAGAAATTGACTTCGTATGGGCATTTTACTGGCAGCTATGGAGATAGCTGCTCTAGCTACAGTTTCGGATACTCCGCCCATTTCATAAAGTATTCGACCTGGTTTAACAACGGCTACCCAATATTCGGGGGATCCCTTTCCTGAGCCCATACGTGTTTCCGTGGGTCTTAGTGTAACCGGTTTGTCGGGAAATATACGTACCCATAGTTTTCCACCACGACGTGCATATCGTGTCATTGCTCTTCGTCCTGCTTCTATCTGTCTCGACGTGATCCAAGCGGGTTCAAGTGCTTGAAGAGCATATCTACCAAAACAAATACGATTGCCTCGGCAGGATTTTCCCTTCATTCTTCCTCTATGTTGTTTACGAAATCTGGTTCTTTTGGGGTTATAGTCGATGGTTCTTTCTTAGTTCCATCTCTACTGCAAAACTGGACATGAGAGTTTCTTCTCATCCAGCTCCTCGCGAATGAAATGAGAAAGCGTGCAAATTTCTCTAATTCCATAATATTCCAAAATATTATGGATAGATGCACATTAATAGATAATAGAAAAAGTTAGGGTTTTTTTAATATTGAATTTGTTAAAATAGATAAATATATAGTCAAGAAAGAAGATCTAGAATATATCTAGATGTGTGTGTCTATTTATCTATATTCTATATTTATGGATAATGTAATCTTTCTTAACAAAAAATCTCCTTATTTTTACTCTTATTGAATCGCGGTAAAGTATTCTAATTCAATAAAGATTTCGCGGGCGAATATTTACTCTTTCCTGTCTTATTTGTTAATTTATATTATAACCTTACCAAATAAGGCAATTTTTTTGGTTTGTTCCGCCATCCCACCCAATGAAGTATTAGGATTCTTTTCAATAAAATCCTATGCAGTCATAGGTTCTGTCGTTCCCACTACTTCTCCTTTAATGGTTAGGTCTGAATCCCACAATGGAGCTTCCAAAAAATTTCTTTCCGAGTCAATTTTCTCAGTTTTATTAACCCGGGCCGCTCTTTATTATTGTTTTAAATTTGTATTTCTTGTTTCAAGTTACGATTTCGAATTCTCTGTTATTTTTATTATATTGATGCTTTATCACATTGCCTTTTATGATGTAACTCATAGACCATACATATTGGAATCCTATATCTTTCTTATTCCTCTTCTTTCTTTCTATCATCCCTCCTTTTATCCACATCCCTTTAGTTTTGCTTCACAACCTAGAATCCATTTTCTTTTTTAGAGAAAAAATTGCAGTTGCTACAACTATATGATAGATCTACTCATTTATGATAGATGTATCATATAGTGACTGTTTCTTAGTTAGGATCTCGACAATACGAAGCAATAGGTTGGTTATTAGTTAATTTTCTATAATTACTAAGTTTTTTTCTTTTTCTATTTATAGTAGGGTTCAGTCAATTTTTTTGAATCTCCATTTTCGACTCTAAAGAAAAAACTAACGAGTCACACACTAAGCATAGCAATTATATTAAAAGATTTATCAATTTTCATTAAATCTTATAGAAAGAGGTAGAATTTCTTCTTCTTTTTCAGGGATTTCAGGAAAAATAAGGCTCTTGTCATTTTTTATTCTATCACTGAACAGAATGGGAAGACAAGGCTAGTTATTCTTCGTCTATGAATATCCAAATTTTTACACCTAATACTCCATAGATAGTTCGAATTGGATAGCAGCAATAATCAATTTTAGCGCGAATTGTTTGGAGGGGAAGTCTACCCTTTTTGATGCATTCGGCACGTGCAATTTCTTTCCCTGCGAGACGACCTGCAATTTTTACTTTTACTCCCCTTATATCTGCTTTTTGAGTTAATTCAATGGCTTTTTTCATTGCCTTTCGGAATGAAACTCTATTTTTTAATTGGAAAGCTATATATTCTGCAAGAATGCTAGGTTGTCTATAAGGTTCTTTAACTTTTTCAATAGCAATATTAAGTCTCTGGTTTACAGAATTAACTTCCTTTTGTAGATCTTTCTCTAATTCTTCGATTGCTCCCTTTTTCTTTAATAAATTGGGGAATCCAATATGGATTATTACGTGGATCGTATCGATTTCTTTTTGAATTTCTATATGTGTAATTACTTCGGAACTTGAGCCTGAGTCCATTTTTCTATTATGTGTAATTACTTCGGAACTTGAGTCTGATTCTATTTTTCTATTCGAGCCTTTTTTCCTATTCTTTTGTATATAGTTCTTGATACAATTCCGTATTTTTTTATCTTCCTGTAGACCTTCAGAATAATTTTTTGGTTGTGCGAACCAAAAGGAATGGTGATTTTGGGTTGTACCAAGTCTGAAACCGAGTGGATTTATTTTTTGTCCCATATTTTTCTATTCTATTTTTTTTTTACTGGGAATCGAAATCTTAGATGGATCTAAAGATTATTTAGATTTCTTTACTATATTTAGTACAATTGTTATATGACACATGGTTTTTTTTATGGGAGAACTACGTCCTCGAGCTCGAGGTCTGAATTTTTTCATAATAGTACTCCTACTGACTTCGGCTTTAGTGATGAATAAATTCGCTTTGTCGAAATCCCTATAATGAGTAGCATTTGCTGCTGCCGAATAAACCAACTTTAGGATGGGATAAGATGCTCGATAAGGCATGAGGTTCAGTATCATAACAGTTTCTTCGTAGTAACGCCAGCGAATCTCATCAAGAACTCTTTGTGCTTTGAAAACAGACATATGGATGCGTTTTTGTGCTTTGAAAACCCGTTCGAACTTAAGTAGACGATCGGTTGGAACTTTCCTTGCGAGTTTCCTTAGCCCATTCTTCTTCTTCTTTATTCTAGGGGTATACTTTACCAGTTTGAAACTTGTCATAAATAAGGTTATTCCCCGCCTACCTTTGTTTGTTTGTTTTTTTTTATTTTGAATCTTTCTATTCTGAATTCAGTTAACGACGAGATTTAGTATCTTTTCTTGCACTTTCATAACTCGTGAAATGCCGAGTAGGCACGAATTCCCCCAATTTGCGACCTACCATAGGATTTGTTATGTAAATAGGTATATGTTCCTTTCCATTATGAATCGCGATTGTATGGCCAACCATTGCGGGTAGAATGCTAGATGCCCGGGACCACGTTACTATTGTTTCTTTCTCCTCCTTCATATTGACCTTTTCGATTTTTGCCAATAAATGATGAGCTACAAAAGGATTCGTTTTTTTTCGTGTCACAGCTGATTACTCCTTTTTCCATTTTAAAGAGTGGCATTCTATGTCCAATATCTCGATCGAAGTATGGAGGTCAGAATAAATAGAATAATGATGAATGGAACAAAGAGAAAAATCCTTTAGCTGGATAAGGGGCGGATGTAGCCAAGTGGATCAAGGCAGTGGATTGTGAATCCACCATGCGCGGGTTCAATTCCCGTCGTTCGCCCATCGCATTATTGCAAATTCCAAAAATGCAATTTTCCATATTCCTAGTTACGTATTTACTTACGGCGACGAAGAATAAAACTATCACTATATTTTTTCCTTTTCCTAGTTCTTCTTCCAAGCGCAGGATAACCCCAAGGGGTTGTGGGTTTTTTTCTACCAATGGGGGCTTTCCCTTCACCGCCCCCATGGGGGTGGTCCACAGGGTTCATAACTACCCCTCTTACTACGGGGCGTTTACCTAGCCAACACTTAGATCCGGCTCTACCCAAACTTTTTTGGTTCACCCCAACATTACCCACTTGTCCGACTGTTGCTAAGCAATTTTGGGATACCAAACGGACCTCCCCAGATGGTAATCTTAAAGTGGCCGATTTACCCTCTTTTGCAATCAGTTTCGCTACAGCACCTGCTGCTCTAGCTAATTGCCCACCCCTTCCACGTGTGATTTCTATGTTATGTATGGCCGTGCCTAAGGGCATATCGGTTGAAGTAGATTCTTCTTTTCTCTCAAAAAACCCCTTCCCAAACTGTACAAGCTTCTTCCAAAGCATACAGCTTTCTAGATGTATATGACGATCTCTAGACAGATGGATCTTATATGAATCGTATGATGAAGTACCACATGAGTGGATATATAGGAAAGGAATCCAAATCTGCCGAATCGCTCATGTTATGATCTTCTACATCCTAGGTCTCCGCGTTCCGTCATCTGGCTTATGTTCTTCATGTAGCATTCAGATCGAATGACTCTATGAAATTACGTCGATACTTCCACATATTATGGGTAACGTAGGAGACATCCCTATTTTCCCCGGGGGGTCTTAATTACCACTGCTTAGCTTTCAATTCGCCTCTGACCATCAAATTAAATGTGAATAACCCGTCCTCCTCTCTTTGAAACAAGGGGCGCTTCCGGTTCTGTGCGTGCTTCAAACAATTTTGTCTTCTCCATATTACCATATCTCTAGAGTCAATAATTTTCTATGAGGAACTACTGAACTCAATCACTTGCTGCTGTTACTCAACAGTTTTCTGTTGAGGTCTATCCCGTAGAGGTAGTCAAATTGGATCAGTGATCGATTTCTAGGTTTCGTCGTAAACCTAATTGGTTACTTCCAATTACGTAAATCAATAGTTCAAACCGCACTCAAAGGTAGGGCATTTCCCATTGATATAGGAACTTTTGTACCAGAAACAATAGTATCTCCAATTATAGCCCCTCTGGGATGTAAAATATATCTCTTCTCACCATCCCCATAGTGTATGAGACAAATGTATGCATTTCGATTAGGGTCGTATTCTATGGTTACGATTCTACCAGATATGTCTTTTTGATTCCGTCGAAAATCGATTTTACGGTATAGGCGCTTATGACCTCCCCCTCTATGCCTTGCGGTAATGATTCCTCTGGAATTACGACCTTTACCACAACGGTGCCGTCCATGGATCAAATTATTTCGTGGATTGGATTTCACTTGCCTGTCTACGGTTCCCTTGCGTGTGCTCGGGATAGGTGTTTTGTATAAATGTTTCGCCGTATTATTAAGTATTCTCCTTTAGTTTTTTTCTCTATCTAGAAGTGGAATAGAATAACCCGGTTGAAGGGTAATGATCATACGTCTGTAATGCATTGTATGTCCCAGAATAGGTCCCATTCTTCTACCCTTTCTGGGTAGTCGATGGCTATTCACAGCTACTACCTTAACACCAAAGAAGAGTTCGACCCAATGCTTTATTTCTGTCTTAGTGAATCCCGATTCGACATTAAAAGTATATTGATTCTTTCCCAATAAACGAAGACTTTTTTCTGTAAATACTGCGTATTTGATTCCATCCATAAATCGACTTTCCCTCCTATGCTCTGAGTTCCAGTATCGATAAGAATTCGAGTTCTTATTGTTCTTATGTTATGGTATGAATATACCATACCAATTCGTTATGTATGGATGATGGATGAGATTCCATGGATAGAGAGCCAGTTCCAATAGACTTATGGAACGTTCCCGTTCGCGTGCATCCAGCAGGAATTGAACCCGCAAATTTACCAATTATGAGTTGGGCGCTTTAACCATTCAGCCATGGATGCTTAACAGGGATCATCGTACATCGTAAATAACCAATTTTCATATAGAAAGACATATCATAGAAAAATGAAATCGAAAATATTCGGAGATGGCAAATATTCGGAGATGACTATGAAAACACCTCTCTGGATCCTCGAATTGAAAGAGAGATTGAGAGGGATCAAGAATCCTAATTCTCGCTATTTGGAATGGATCCAATTCTATTGAGTCTGACTCATAGTGATCATTTCTCTTTAGCAAAGAATGACCTTGGTTATCAAAGGATTGAACAACCGGGATCCATTTACTTATGATACCTAGTTGACATTGATAACAAGGATCTAATGAATTATGAGTTTAATAGATCCTCTTTAGCAGAAAGACGTATATTCCTTGCTCATTATCAGACAATCACTTATTCCCAAACCTCGTGTGGGGCTAATCGTTTTCATTTACCATCTCATGGAAAACCCTTTTCGTTCCGCTTAGCCCTATCGGGTATTTTAGTGATAGGTTCTATAGGAACTGGACGATCCTATTTGGTCAAATACCTAACGAAAAATTCCTATTTTCCTTTCATTAAGGTACGAGGGCTTCTTATTCCACAAGAACGAAAGCACCTTTTCATTCTTTCATATACTAGGGGTTTTTACTTGGAAAAGACAATGTTCCATACTAAAGGATTCGGGTCCATAACCACGAGTTCCAGTGCACTAGATCTTGTAGCACTTAGCAACGAGGCCCTATCCATTAGTATTCCACATAAGAAATCCATTATAGAAACTAATACAATTAGATTAGCTCTTCATAGACAAACTTGGGGTTTGCGAGCCAAGGTAAGACCGGCTCGGGATCATGGGACCCTTTTCTATCAGATAGGAGGGGCTCTTGTACAAAATAGACTTCTAAGTAATAACCCCATAGAATCTATCTATATAAAGAGGCAATCGTGTCAGGAAGCGGGTTTTTCTTTGGCCAAAGGGTACTTCGAACTTGGAACGAGCATGAAGAGATTAACGAGACTTCTTTCTCTTTTGAGTTTTTCTGGCGGACCGGTCGCGCAAGATCTTTGGTCTTCCCCCGGAACCGATGAAAAAAAGTGGGTCGCTTCTTATGGACTCGCTCAGAATGATTCTTCTCTATCTATAGTTCATGGCCTATTAGAAGTAGAAGGTGCTCTGGTGCAATCCTTACCGACAGAAAAAGATTGCAGTCAGGTTGATAATAATTGAGTGCCATTACTTCGTCGGTCCGAACCAAGGAATCCGTTAGAAATGTTTTGAAATGGATATTGTTCTCTCTTTGATCAGGGATTGCTATATGAAAAGAAGTGGAGTTTGAAAAAGGGAACGGAATGGTCAAACCGGAACTGCTAGAGGAACGAATTTTCAATAGCATAACTTGGGCTCCTAGAATATGGCGCCCTTGGGACAATCTATTTGATTGCAGGGTTTTGTTCCGAAGCAAAGATATCCGCGGAGGCCGGTTCGTTCGTCCTATTCTGATATTCAGGACCAAGAGGTACTGGATTCTCTTTCGGATAGGCCCTGAAAGGAGAAGAAAGGCTGAAATGCCAACGGATCTCTGTCTATTCTCTAATTCACCCGATCCGATAGTACCCGTTTTTGGAACGTCCAGTGCCAAAGTCACTGAATGGGTAAGTCACCAATCCAATCCCTTTGACAAATCGGGTGTCATATTAGATATCATATTCTATATATATAGAAATATCATAGAATAGACATATAGAATTTTTGGTCGGGAAATTCGAATGAATCATTGAGTGAAAAAGGAGCAAAGAATGACAAAAGACGAGACTCTACTAGTCTTCACTCTTGTGGTTTCCTCGGTTTCTGTTTTCTTATTCGGGATCTTGCTTTTCATGGTTCTCATCTCTGCAACTCGCGATTTTCGCGAGAGAAC